GTACACCGGACCTACTATACTCAAAAAAGGCTGTTTGTTTGAACAAACTCGGCGACCGTATAACAAATTGTTGCTTATAGCTGCGGACTTTATGAACCTGTACACCAGCTTACGTGAAAAAGATTCCATATTCTATGCCAATAGACTCGTGACATCCATGTACTGAGTCGTCAAATGAGCCACGTTAAGAAAGCCCAAGTTATACGCATTGGCCCACAGGGTGCCCCACCCAATAGGGCCCGAATGAAAGACCCAAGCCTACATGAACCATCACAAAGAAAGTCCTCAAAATGGTCCTGTTTCGATGAAACCTCGATGAAAGCCCGCAGGAGGGCCAAAGCACAACAAGCCTACCCATCATCAAAGCAAGCCCCCCAATGCAAGAACTCCCTTTATATGAAGTTCTTCCGTACGTCTTGGATGTCCTTGATGCTTCATTCATCTCCGATCCCTTCTCAACGAAAACTTGTTTTTAGGCATGCAATAAATAGACACTGGTTCTTACCTCTTTCCTATCTATACTCAATTTTAGGCTAGCTATAAGATTCAAGTGCTATAAGATTCAAGGTTGGTACTAAAATACTTGTTGATCACATTCATGGAGGAGATGCACAGAGGGCTCTAGTCTTTTCACGGGGGTTTCTCCTCATCAGTCTTTGTTTTTCACGTCAGTATTTGGTTTCTCCTCATCAGTCTTTTGTTTCTCCTCATCAGTCTTTGTTTTCATGTCAGTCTTTTTCTCGACTAATGTTTGGTTAGTGACCCCTGTCTGTACTTCAATCTGTGATTTCAACTTGGCAATCTCTCTATTCCTCTCTTCTAATTTCTCATTGAGTCTCTCATTCTCAAGATGGAGTACTCTATCACTTAGTGATGAAATCACTTTTCTACTAATGTAGTCTATGTTAGACAAGTCATGTATAGCAATAGGCTCAGTATCCACCCAGTTCTTATTACTGTCATATACGGGTAACCTCTTAGACCCCTCTTTCAGACCTAAACTGAAGATGATTTCTTTATTTTTGATCTCCAACCTTTCCCAATCAATCCTGAATTTTGCATCCACCTTGACCTGCACCCTTCTCGATGGTTCTGCGTACTGTTTCTCAAACCATTCGGGAGTGACCTTATCTTTAGCAGGTCCCTTGTATTTTTTGACTGTGCTTCCTTCCAAGGTGTAGTAACTATAAGCTTTTGGTGCAAGAAAGAAACCTTTCACAATTTGATCTTCCAGCTTTAACATACCCAAGATTGAAGATGAAATCAATTCCTCAGGGGAGTGGCTGACTTAGCACTACTGAGTCTGTGTCAGTGTAGTAGCAGTCATCCCTTGAGATATAAGGGTACATATAGATCCTAGCTGAGGCTGTGATAGCAGCTGCTAGTTGGACAGCAGAGTTCTTCGGTGGGTTCCAATGAGTTCCGTCATTTCCTGTATTAGTATGGTAGGATACGATGAAGTTGTTCTCGCTAAGCATATCCCCATGTATAAATCCTTCGAATGAAACAACATCGGTGTACCTTTTGAAATTGCACACCTCTGTGATTGTGCTTTTAGGGTTAATCCCGAATCTACCGTAGAGTGAATTCATAAGGATCTTGTACACATAGGACAAAGCATCATTTCCTTCTTTCCTTGCTTCTAACCTGCTTGAAAAGAGCGAGCTAACAAAGTCTTTGAAAGGACTTTCCTTCCTCTCAAAGAGGTAGCCTGAGATAGGGACCACCTTGTACCCAAGGCCTACTGCATACTTCAACTCCTCGCTATAGTAGACTCCTATAAACTCACCAGTTGGAAAGATCAGAGTACCCGTCTTAGAACGATATGGCAGAAAGGGCTTCTTGATTGTCTTCGGACATACCACATATGCCTCAATAAAGCCTAACATGCTATCAATGTCCATGTCTTCCAGATTTGAATACCATACAGGTTTACCACAAGGCATAGGATATTCTTTCATTACAAAAGGATAGAGTGAGTTCACATCATAGTAGTAGAGATTCTCACCATATGGCTTATAAGAATCAGTATGACCTCCATAGTAAGCTTTCCTAATGAAGGTGTCTTCATTTTGGTTAGGAATGTGTATTGGAAAGATCTCATCATTGTAGTATCTCAGACGAAAGATGTTTAGAGCCAGAGATGAAAGAGTGATTTTGCTTTCAATATCTAGCTGGTACAGCTTCCAATAGATGTTTTGTGCTTTTTGCATGACTCCACCTAAGAGAAGGATATCCGTCTTCATATACTCTATCAATACCTCTTTGTCTTTCTCAAGACTTTTCTCGTTTACACCCTCGTGGTCAACAGAGCCTTTAGTCCCAAGATCGGGGCATAGACTCATAGCTAGGTTCTGAAGCGTACCAGGGAGTAGATTCAAGGAATCCCTGAAGCGGAATAACATCACTTTACCTGAATAGACTGATAACTCATAAAGCCTATTGTTCCGCATAAGTGGTTGAATCTTGTATTTAGGGTGATGACAAGCAAGGTGCTTAAGCAAGAAAATTCCATCGAATCTTGAGAAGTTGTGGAAGTAAACAGTTTTGGCTTTCTTCTCTTGTTTCACAAGTCTTTCTATCATACTGATCAAGTCAATCATCACTTTTCGACTTCTTTCTTCAAAGCTATCCAGGATGACTTTATAGTCTTCACTATAGTAGGTATGAATTATCATATCCTTTTCTATCATTTTACCAGGATGAACCATCATGAGACCCGCGGCATAAGGCTTATGAATGTTATTTACAATGATTGTCTCGAGGTCAGATACAATGAATGGTTTCAGTTCCGTGCTACCCTTTTTGATAGCTGTGATATACTCAGGATACTCTTTCTCTTTTTCTCTTTTGAGAGCTGTATGTAACTACAGTTCTTTATGGGCTGGGGAAATCTCCTAAATTACAGAGAGGAAGATAGAGTTAGCATTGATTGGGAAGGAAGGAACTAGTAATCCATTTAAGAGGACTTTACCCTAGAAAAAGTAAAAGGGAGGGAAGGAACTGACTTTTTCTAACTCGGAATGAATTGGAAGTGCGAGATGCACTAATCGGAAAGAGACTCTCTCTTGACCTGACTTTCCCTATTGGCTTTGACTGCGGTAAGTAATTAACTCAAACCGATTCCATTTATGGAGGGTGGGAAAACGATTTCTTTTATCAGGATTAAAGGCTTAGCCGCCTGACTCACTCCGGATAGAAAGATTGAGGGGGTCAGACACGGCGGAGACTTTCATTGAATATGGGATTGAGACTACGACTGGAATGGAATTGCTCCGTTGATAGATCCAGATTCGCATCCGCCCATCTAAGAGATTTCTTCGTGCCGGGTCGTGAGCTATGTGGAGCGATCAAAAAAATGGGATCTATTGGGCTTTCACCTGCACTGCCTTCGCCTAGGACATTAGAAAGGGCGAGAAAGGGCTTGCTGCTGGTTCGGAACTCCCCTATCTATTTGAATTGATTTACAGCGCCTATTTTCAAGCTTATAAAAGGAATTGCTTCTATTAACTTTAAAGAGTGTCTCTCCTGTCCGGCTCGATATGAACAAGGTAGGCTGGTAGGTGGGTAGGCTTCTATCCGACTAGTAGGGCATGCAGTTCTCCCCTTAGCCTTAGGGCAGGCACGAAATCAATTAACAGCTTATAAAGAAAAGAGGACGACTTAAGACAGCAAGAACGGCCAAAAGAAGTAAGTCACTTGCAAGCCCAGGAAGAATGAAAAGAAATCGATGAATGTGTCCCGACCAAGCAACGAAGAAGCGCTAGCAGATGAGATTGGACCTATATAGACTAGGAAACACAGGGAAAGAAAGTCTTGGGGGTCCCCAAAACAGAGTGAGAACTAGCCCTTTGAGGAGCTCTCTAAGCTGTCTAACTCTCTATTACCATATGCAGAGGGAAACCAGGTTCAATAGCCGGATAGAGTAAGAAAACAACTAAATAGAAATGAGTACTTGCTACGGGTGAAGGAGTAAAGAGTTTCAAGAAAAAATATCCTTAATGCGACTGCGGGAAGGCTGTTCCTGCTACATTTCGCTGGGGAAGAAAGAAGGAATTGAGTCCTTTCACATTATCACGGAAAAAGGGGATTGCCTATTAGTCAATTGTGACTGGAAAAAGACCCGGAACCCCATACCCTCTCATTCACTTAAGGCCGAGGAGCGTAGATTCATCTTACTTTTGATAAATGGAAAAAGAGACATAAGTCACGCATTCGAGCAAGAGCCTTTGCCTTTCTTCGCTATATAAATAGAGGGCCGGAGGAAGAAGTGCCAGAACCTCAACAAAAGAATGAAGGTGATAGAGTCTTACAGGAGACGCTAGGCTTCGGAATTGAATGGAATGATTCCTCTCCCTTGGTTGCCTTCACTGCCCGTGAATCCCTTCTCTTTTTCTATTCCAGTAGTCTTATGCGGTCTGGTCTGTCCATTAGTTGCTTAACTCATAGTAGTTAGGAGGTTGTTGTCCTAATGAGTGTAGCGGAGTGCTCCCTATCCTATTACTCATCTATAGGGCTATCACCCTAGCTTTCCCTGTCTCTGCCTTTCTTTCCTAGTCCTGAGTTTTTCTTCTTGACTATTGCTTGGGATTGGGTTTGACACTATTCAATACTAAATATCTACTCGTGGAGGGAGGGGAGGCAATAGATTCATCTTAGGCGGTAAGCGAAGGAACTGTAGGGCTTAGGGCAGCGAGTGAGCCTCGGATTTTTCTTCAATAGGCTCTAGGGGAGGTGAGAAGAGAGCCAATAGCTAGACTTAACAATTCATGGCATGAATTAGAGTTGAAGGAAGAAAGACATGAAATGCTAGAAAGATGGAATCTATGAATGAGCTCTTTCGTCTAAGCCTAGAACTAGGCAAGAGCAAGGAATGGACTTTAAGTGAGTGAAAACCGGAAGGAGGGGACAAAGGTCAGTTCTATAAGGCAAGAAAGCAAGATCAGAAGAAGGAGCAATGCAGAATAACTAAGCATGACAAGGAGAGGATAGCTAGACTT